TTCCCTTAACTACATTTTCTAAACGAGCCAGAGCCAAACCGAGCTGGTCTTGTAAAAGATCCGCTACAGAGCGAATACGTTTATTTTTCAAATGATTCATATCATCAAGTGTACCCATGCCAAATTTCATCCCAATCAAATGATCGGCAGCTGCTAATATATCTCGTGGTAACAAAAATATATTGTTCTGAGGTATATTAAGATTAAGTCTCCAGTTAATATTTCGTCGACCAATCCTTCCTAATTCACACCTTTGGTGAAAGAATTTTTTTTGTAATTCCTTACATAAGGATTCAGAAAAAATTGGATCCCCACCTACACAAGAAAATTGTTGATAAAACTCCAAAATAGCATTTTCTTTTGACCCAATTTTTTTTTTCTCCTTATCGGTCAAGAAAGATAAGAAAATTTCAGGGTAACAAACATTCTCTAAAATTTCTCTTAGATTCGAACCCATAGCTGATGATAGAACTAGAATAGATATTTTCTGTTTCCTACTCACACGAGCCCATATTCTTGCTTTTTTATCAATCTCTAATTCTAACCTGCCTCCCCAATCTGATATTATGGTGCCGGTATAGACCGAAATCCCGTTATGATCCAATTCTGACTGGTAATAGATACCAGGACTTTGCAATATTTGATTGATAACAATTCTGTATATTCCGTTTACTATAGAAGTTCCAAGGGAATTCATTAAAGGAATGTTTCCAATAAAAATTCTTTGTTCTTGCATATTCCTACTGGTTTTCCAAATTAATCCCGCGGATACATATAATTCAGAAGAATATGTAAGTGATTCATAGACAGCATCTCGTTCTTTTATCAGAGGTTCTACCAATTGATATGTTTCCACAAATAATTGAAATTCAATTTCGTGATCTATATCTTCAACTTTTGGAAATTTAGAAAGTTCTTCTATTAACCCCCGATCAATAAACCGATAAAACCCTTCAAATTGTATCTGATTTAATCCGGGTATTGTAGATGTTCCCTCTTTTCCATCCCCGAGCATCTTTTTTGAATTTCCCATTTATCCGTTTATTGAAAAAATACCATCCCATCTCTCATTCTTCACCGAATCATATCCATAGAATTCGATCTAGTAATAATGGAATTTCTATTCTGTTTACTGAATCACATGAAATTTTATCCAACTCCAAGATATATGGAATGTATGAAATACGTATGAGCGGAGACTAGATTCAATTGGAATTTTTTTTATAAGAAATAGATCCAAATGGAACAGAATTGAGAAATACCACTGGAACTTATGGAGTTTTGTAAAGACTAGAAAAAAGTAATTTCATTTTCACCTATGATATTACATATTCGATTGCATACCATTAAAAAATGTATTCATGCTTGGATCTGTTCTAGCAGATAAATATATAATAAATAGAAAACTTTTTTTTTTACCACTTTACTTTTTCATGTATTTGTATTTCATTGTTCAAAAAAATATTTGCAGAAAAAAGTTTTACCTTTTTTGAATAGAGTATCATTGAATTGAAGTAGGTAAGAAAACTTGTGTTTTTTTAGTTATTAAAAAATTTTTTTTATAAAAAAGAATGCACAGATAAGATATATACGTCTCTTTTTCTTCTTTTATTGGGGTACAGTTCTATTTGGGACAGCACATGCTGTTCTCTATCAAAAATTAAACTTTCTCTTCAATGTATTCAATGAAAAATTGAAATAAAAAAATTTATTGAGAATTACTCCTCAAAAGCATCCCTAGAGAGATAAAAAACCCCATTATAGAGCTATAGCTCTATAACATAACGTAACGTATGTTCTGATTCTGGGGTTTACATATACTCAGAATTACTGTTATAATTGAAATTGAAGAAGATTTATTTTTCTTTTTAATTGAAAAAACTCAATATAGATTGGTTATAAATACATTTCTAATGATTTGCTTTTATTATTAGAAAAAAAAGTGTCGATTTTAATTCAAAAAAGGTCATGAATTTCCAGGCAATAGTTAATGGTTCGGATTTATACTGGATTCTTCTATATTTTGTGACTGAAAAACTATATATTTTTTTCGGAGTTGAAAAAAAAGATAAAATTTGAATAGAGTTTCTATCGTTTTGGCGGCATGGCCGAGTGGTAAGGCGGGGGACTGCAAATCCTTTTTCCCCAGTTCAAATCCGGGTGCCGCCTCAAGAACAGACTTGAAATCCCCTATTATAAAACAATAGTTTTGAAAAGGACTTAAGATACTTTGGATACAGACTAATGAAAGTCTCGGAATGCTCAGACATTCAATCAATATTAGATTAGATGAATAATTGCCTTTCATTTTACTTCCAAAAATAAAAAAACGATAAAAGAAATAAAAAGTCTTATTCTTTCTACAGGTGAGTCAGATTCCTTGGATACTTCGAAAAGTGTCTGTTTACTTGTGTTTACATCTTGTCGATTCTACTAGAAATTCTATAATTAAGAATAACTCATTATTAAGAAATTCTATAATTAAGAATAACTCATTATTAAGAATAAGATAAGTGGATTTTTTGGAGCAGTTCATCAATGGTGACCAAATACCTCTCCCTTTTTTTGACTCTGTACCAGTGATTTCACTATTATTAGTGAACAATAATGGAATAGTTTCTTCATATTCATAGAAATAGGGGACAGAATTCACATGGATATAGTAAGTCTCGCATGGGCTGCTTTAATGGTAGTTTTTACATTTTCCCTCTCTCTCGTAGTGTGGGGAAGAAGTGGACTCTAGAAATACTCCTAATTGCGGTAATAATCAAACTCTATCAACCTGTATCAATTGTTATTGTTTTAGTTTTATAGACCGTTCGGCAATTTTTTTTTTATTTTTTTTTTAGAAATTGGATTTCTTTTTTTTTTTTTACTCTTTTTCTATTTTTATATCGGGGTTTACACGGTTAACCATTCATGGGGTAACCCCTTTTCGAAATATAAATAAGTTTCCATCGAATTAGGATTATCTGGATTAAACGGATCAAACAAACAAATGAAATTGAGAAAGTATGTACATACATTTAATATTCTATTTATATCGATAAAAAAAAAGATATACTTAGGTAGATTCCTTTATATTAAGATATTTCACTTGTACTTTATACATTACAATAACCATAATGGCTAGTATGGTAGAAAGAGATCTCTTTCTACCATACTAGCGGGCCCCTTAGGATACTACTACTGAGTCTAAGGTATTCCTTTCATTTAAGACGAGAAATAGAAATCCTTTTTTTCTTTGTTTTTTTTAATTGATAGTAAAATTGTATTCAAATTAATCATTTTTACTAACTGTTTTTACGTAAATTATAAGCAAAAAAGCAGTAGGAATGAGAATGAAGAGTGCAGTAGCAATAAATGCAAGAATATTTACTTCCATAATTTAATCGTTTATTATTATTATTATTTTTTTTTTTTTCTCGGGATTTAATCCCATAGAGATGAGAAATCTTTCGCTTGTAAACGCACTCAGATGAATTAGATTTCGATGATATCGAATGAAAGAAATATCATGAATAACAATAGCGGAGCTATGAAATCGACTCATCGTCAAGAATTTAATAGTATAACATAGAAAGATCCTTTATCCACACCGAATACATAATGAGATACCTGATCCAATCAAAAAATATTTATTTATTTTTCTTTTTCCCCGCTTTCTTTTCTACAACCTAGTACTTTACTTGTACAATCATCTGATGAAGTATCATAAAAAACCCTTTCTACTTCGATTGTTTACAAAAATAATTTATAAAGAACCTTAAATAAACAATAGAAATCAAATAGAGAAAACAAGTACGAAGTTCAATTTTAAATTTTCAAAAAATTTTAAGGGTCTATCGTCTTTTTGGAAAACAAATTCAGGGGGGTGTTATAAAGACGAGTCCCAGTAAAAAAACTAAAAAAAAAAAAAAAACTATAAAATAAATTCAAATTTAATTTTCTTACGAGTTTTTTCTTCAACATCGGCTCTAATATTTAAAAAGAGCATATTCATTAGGGAAGACTAATTTTATCTTTATTTTTTTAATATCCTATTTACGCGGTTGGATTCGAACTTTTTCAATTCCTTGACTTCATAGAAATAAAAGTATACATTAGGTACTCTTGGCAAACGTATTATACGCCATCCTATTACATTTTCCTACACGAGTTAATGGGAGATCAATTGACAAAAAGCGGAAACCCCGTACAGTATCTCTTTCTTGAAGTGTTGAGTGTTCTCAATAATTATCCTAATTTACATATGTCTCTCTACCATCAATTGGTGCTAGTTAAAATAATGGAAATACCCCTTTCTTTTGCTTGATGAAAAAAAAAAAACAAAAAGATAAATGAAACCGTTTTGACCCCCTTGCCCAGAAACAAAAAGGGGTGTGGATGTCTTTTTTTATTGAATTCGCCGGGACTGACGGGGCTCGAACCCGCAGCTTCCGCCTTGACAGGGCGGTGCTCTGACCAATTGAACTACAATCCCATGGAAATCAAGTGTGTAGCTTACATATTCCTTCTTATGATTTCATTTTAATCGTTTCAATTTGAAATTCAAATTCGTGTTTTGTAACAAAAAAAGTCATAAGTGATATATTGATATCTATATGGATATCTCTTTAGTGAGAGCAAGACGGATTGCTGGTAATCCTTGCATTATTATCAAATCGATTGATAATCTATTTTTTAGAAAAAAAAAATAGATTATTTTTTCGACTCTGTTAATTAAAGTTTATATTTAAAGGATCCATATCGGGATCCTTAGCAAGATCAAGATCGGAATTTTTTATGGAAACAAAAAAGTAACTAGACACAAGAAATAAAGAAAAAAGTAAAGTCGAAATATACCTCGAAATTTTACTTTTTTTCTTACCCCTTCTCTGTCATTTATGCAAAACAAAAAGGGTTATGTAGACAGCGAATTATTGGGCCGAGCTGGATTTGAACCAGCGTAGACATCTTGCCAACGAATTTACAGTCCGTCCCCATTAACCGCTCGGGCA